CAAGGCTTGTTGGAAAACCCGTTGTCGAACTTCGTTAATCGCTCTTTGTTGTTCAAAATGAATGGTTTCATTTTTGTAATTTTCTAATTGTTCCAAAGTCTTAGAAGTTGAATTAATCAAATTCAATTTTTCTCGTTCTATCTCAGAATATCCATTCACTCGAAACTGATCCGCTTCCTTTTCTACTTTTCGTAAGCGGGCCCGGGCGTTTTCCAGCTGTTCTAGGGCCCCCCCGCGTAGTTCTTCTGAATTTTGAATAGTCTTCAAGATCCTCTGTTTTCGATTATCTAATAAATCACTTAATGAAAGTAGATTATCTTTCCATTCATTTCAAAACTTCCACGATCCCTTCCCGAACCAAACATGAATCTTTCAATTCATTTGGCTCTCACGCTCAATTACTTCAATTACTTAAATGATAATTCCCATATTTTTTTTAATGTTTTTAATGTAATGAGCCTGTCCTCTATTCATATTATATTCATATTCAAATAGAAAGATATCGAAACTGATCACTAATCCAAGAAAAAAATATTCCGAGGACTCTTCTGACCAAAGAAATAATTGTCAGCAAAGTTGTTTCTTTTTTTTTTCTTCAAATCCAAAGAATTCCTCTTACTTTATACATAACATAGGTCATCGATTTAGCATTGGATAAAAGAAAAATAAGGGAGGTTGAAATACCTATTTTTTTTTTTCTAATTTTTTCCAAGTTGAAATCATTTTTTTATCGACATGAGTGTTTTATAGCGAAAAAAAAATCCAACTCTTTGTTTTGAAAACATTTCTGTATTAACAGAGTAGTAGAAAGAGTACCATGCTTGTATCTGGACTTCAAAAGATTTAGCTTTAACCCTGTTAATGGTCCTGCATTATTAGTTGATAGAGAATCAAAGTAGATTTACTAATGACTCACGAAATGCTATGGTTCTTAAATATGATTTCTTAATTTATTCAGAAGTAATTCGCGGAATCGTGCACCTTTTTTTCCTAGTTATACCAAAAAATAAAGTGCAGTTGGTTGAATCCAGCTTATTCTTGAAATAAACAACTCGCACACACTCCCTTTCCAAAAAAAATCAATACACCAAGTACTACACTTAGATTTATTGGATTTGTTGCTAAAATATCGGTATTAAACCCGAAACTTCCGGCGGATGGCCAATAACCCAAGGAAAGGAAAGGATCGGTTACATTTTTCATAAGATCTCCTCTTTCTGATTCTTATAGATAGACTAATTATCTATATTTTTTATATTTATTCTAGTATTTTTCTTATTATTTTTCGAAATACTCCTAATACTAAATAGAATAAAAAATAATATTGATTTTTAAATGTAAATTTATTTATTTATTGTTTTCAATTGTAAATTTCAAATAAGAATGATATTTATTAGAATTAGGTATCGGGTCTTATAATATATGAGTTTCGAAATATTTCCTTTGTTGCAATACTTAAAAAAAAAAAAGTTCCATTGACTAAGAGAGTAAAGGAAGAAAAGAAAGCGAATTGGTGTGCCAATTCCTTTTCCCCCAATAAGTACTTTACATGGGTTGTTGTCCGAACGAAATTGAAATCTGAATATAATTCGAAAAAAGCAAGAGCAGCAAGTCCAAGGAAATAAAAAAATAAATATATATGGACTTTTATTTGTAGGATTAAACAAAAGGATTCGCAAATAAAAGTGCTAATGCCACAACGAGTCCATAAATTGTTAAAGCTTCCATAAAAGCCAGACTAAGCAATAAAGTACCTCGTATTTTTCCCTCTGCTTCTGGTTGTCTCGCGATCCCTTCTACAGCTTGTCCCGCAGCAGTACCTTGACCAACTCCAGGTCCAATAGAAGCAAGCCCTACGGCCAATCCAGCAGCAATAACGGAAGCGGCAGAAATCAGTGGATTCATGATAAATTCCTCGCACCAAAACAAAAAAAATAAAGAAATAGTTAATGATACAATCAACCAATGAATTATGACTTACTTATTCCACATCGATAAAATTTATTCAGTCAAAGTAACTAAAAACCCAGAATTGAAATAATAATATTTGTGAATTATCAGAACTACTTCGATATCTCTTTTTTTTAGTTCCTATCCACGTAATTTTGTGAATCCGTACCACTTTTGTTCTTCCATTTCTTTCTTTTTTCTTTTCTTCCGAATAATTCTTTGAATTCTTTAGAATTCTTTGTTATTTTTCGTGATTTAAATTCATTCAATATTAAATTCAAAATTACAAACGAAACAGAAGGACTTTCTTTAGAATCCCTCTATGAATTCACAATAGTAGGGCAAATTAAATATATCTTTAGTTCATATATACCTAATTAATATCTAATATCACATATATATGTCTTTCCCCCAAACGTAAACCAACTATTCGTAGAAACATCCGCAAAGAATGTCTTATATAGATTAGATTCCATATACCTAGTTCGATCCCACCTTCCCTAACTAACTCCCCATTTTTTATTTTTTTATAAATCTCCTTTTTTGTAAA